CGTCCTGGATCATTAGATAGGAATCCAAATATGAAGAGAGAAACAAAGAATATAACTACAGTGTATACAAAAAGTTTGAGAGTAAGCATTACACAATCTCCAAGGTTTTACTTAAAAAAAAAAGAGAATAGATTCTCTATTTTTATACTAAATATCTAGATATTTTTTTTGTGAGTGAACTTGAATCTAATTAAGTTCTTTCTTTTAGAGAAAAGAGGATAAAACTGAGGAAATCAAATGATCCAGATTTAGTACGGCTACAAAAAAAATTCAATTACCAAAAAAATTCAATGTTTGAATTGAGAGTTTGTTCCTACGTCAAGATTTTGTGATCTTTTGAGTTGTTGGAAGAATCAAAATCGTGAATTTTTCTAAGACAGTATTAAGAATTTCATCGAAAACTTACAGCTGCTTGCCAAACAAAGGCTAAGAGAAGAAAGAAAAGAGGTATTACGGGCATAACATCTACGATTGGATTCAAAAAGGCGTAGGCCTCCGGCAATTTGGCAACTAAAAAAGTGCTTGAAAAAAGGGCCGAATTAAAACAAATACAGATCAAATTCAATATATTAAGCATAACAAAAATTGGTGTTCTTGTGGATAATTTAATTTTGATTGATTTATTTATTAATTTTTTTATATAAGGAAAAAAATAAATAAAGAAAGATAGTCTAAAAAGACTTTGTTGAACTTACTCAATCAAAAATCCTTTCATTCTCTTATGAGAATTAAAGAAATAATATTTTCATACAATATCTTAATTGAATTCTATGTAATGATCAATAAAGTAAGTTTAATTTGCTATCTACACGTGTCAAAACTATAGCACCAATGTAATCTATATTTCATTTGGGCTGAAATTCAATTGACGAACAACCAATAGCAATATTACTCTTTTAGTAGTCTTGAATAAAAAAAATGGGGCGTAGCCAAGCGGTAAGGCAACGGGTTTTGGTCCCGCTATTCGGAGGTTCGAATCCTTCCGTCCCAGAGTCCAGTCAGTACGGAATTAATCTTCTATTGCCTTTGTACACCATCTTTCTCCTTCTGTTTAAAAATCCAATATTTTTTAAGAATAAAATATTGAAATGAAAAGAAGAATAAACTTATTTTTCATTATTTCAACCGAAATTACAAAAAATCTATTTGCTTTTTTTAGTTGTGTGTGATGTAGGTAAGTAAGGTAGAACCTTAGATTCTACGAGTTTGAATAGAAATCTATATAGAAATATAGATTTCTATTCAAATTTCGATTTGACATATATACAATTTAATATGGGATTCATTTGAATTCTGACTGAACCTTTTACGCGTAGATTCACTATTCCATTCATAGAGAAAGAAAAAGTATAGATTACGATATACTGACTGAACTATGACTATTCATGATTCCATAATTGAATCAATTATACAAACTAGAGGAATGTTATGGTAAAACTTCGTTTAAAACGATGTGGTAAAAAGCAACGTGCGACTTGAATTGAAGGACATGATCTGCTGTGGATGTTTTGATCCGCCACCTTTTATATTAGGAATATAGGTGCTCTTGGCTCGACATTTTGTGTTCTATTTTACTAGAGTCCTACACCTTTTTGAATATAAAAAAGAGTACAGGATGGAGCTCGAGGAGAATAGAAAGTTGTTATTACTTTCGCAGGAGTAAGGATCTAGGGTTAGTGCGAATCAATAAGTTGGAACAACTTCGTAAGTCTTTTTATTTTGATATTGAAAAAAAAGCCCTTTCAAGTAATTTTAGAATGGAAAAGGAAATTTTCTTAAAATTGTAAAATTCTTGGAATCAAAAGTCTATCATGCGTGAATCAAGCGTTTGTATGATTCTTTGATAGAAAGAAAAGAAATAATAAACAAAATAAGGGGCTTGTTGCTGCCCTTTTTAATAAAATAAAACGATTCAAGATCACCGAAGTAATGTCTAAACCCAAAGATTCAAAGTAAGGATAAAGAATCCTGAAACAAGGAAAGCTAATTTTCAATTGTTTGAACAACTAGATCAGAATGAAGAATCAAAATTGATTTTAAAAAACGAGACAAACAAAAAAAAGGGTTAGAGACTACTCAATAAAAAGAGTACTTAAGGATTCTCTGTTGAGATATTTGAGAGTTATTTAACTTGAGTTACGAGAGTACGAATGTTACGAACGCTTTTTATGAAAAAAATAGTTAGGGTTTCAATACTGGCTAATTGATTTAATGTTTTTATTAATCTATTTAATATTTTTTTTTATAATTATAAAGAGAGTTAACTTCTACTCATTGCATTTTTTTCTCGAGCCGTACGAGGCCAAAGCCTCTTATACGTTTCTCGGGGGGGGTATTATTCATATACACCTATCCCAATGAGCCGTTTATCGAATCGTTGCAATTGATGTTCGATCCCGAAGAGAAGGAAGAGATCTTCGGAAGGTGGGTTTTTATGATTCGATAACTAATCAAACTTATTTAAATCTTCCTGCTATTCTCGATTTCCTTAAAAAGGGCGCTCAACCAACAAGAACAGTTCATGATATTTCAAAGAAGGCAGGGATTTTTACGGAAGTCTTAATAAAACGAAATTGAATTAATCAAATATAAAAAAGAGGATGTGAAAGACTCATATATAACTTGGTATCAAATTTTATCTACTCTTTTCTTTCCTCCTCTTTCGTTTCCATCATATTTATTTTTATTTATTATAATTTCCATTTATTATTAGTATTCTTCCTAAAGGTACGAAAACTCAAAAATACCCTGCTAACAACTACCATGTTTTATAATAATAAACAATTTTATTAAAATTATTTTGGATCTATAGAAATTATAACTTTTGTATAAATACAAAATTTTATTGTCTAATTGTATAGAAAATAATACTGTATAGAAAATAATATATTAATTCGGAATCATAATATATAAAGTAATATATTACTTTCTAAATATATATTATTATTGTATATGAATAACTAAATATATTATAGAAAGATTTGAGATTATCCTACTCGGCTTAATTTTTATTCATTGTATAAACTAACAAACCACGGGGTTAAACTTTTTTATTTCTATTTTCTATTCTTTTCGCTATATTAAAAATTCACAATCATATTGACAACAGTGTATCGACCAAATATAATTCTCTCATAGAGAACTAGATCTATTTCTCTATGACGCACACATGACTGGATTTTGTTTTTTTTCTTTATTCTGGTTGTATCTACATATTTGCAGTACTTTCTTTTTTTTTGGGGGGGGGTTGCTAACTCAACGGTAGAGTACTCGGCTTTTAAGTGCGACTAGCATCTTTTACACATTTGTATGAAGAAAAGGATTCGTCCAGATCTCCGGTAGAGTTTGTAAGACCACGACTGATCCTGAAAGGAATGAACGGAAAAAATAGCATGTCGTATCAAGGGAGAATTCAGATAACATTTTGTTTTTTCTTGTCTGATCGGTACAACCTTGTTTTTGGTGTCGACAAAAAAAAAAAGAATTCCAATTTGGGTCGAGTGAATAAATATAAATGGATGGATAAAAAAACCAGTTTTCCTGATTCCAAGAAAAAAAAAGAAACGAGCTTCCGTTCGTAATTTGAAAAATTACCCGATCTAATTAAATGTTAAAAATAGATTAGTGCCTAATACGGGTATGGGAAGGAATTTTTTTCTTGCGTGTTATTATCAATTTTTTCGTGAATCCTAATTATTTTTTCCCTAGTCCGTTGGGGTTAGGTTGGAGATGGATGTGTAAAAGAAGCAGTATATTGATAAAAAAAATAGATATATATATTTCCAAAATCAAAAGAGCGATTAGGTTAAAAAAATAAAGGATTTCTAATCATCTTGTTTTGTTATTCTATTCTATAATATAACGAACAGAAACCTATTAAAGATAGAGAATCCGGTTAGCAGTCTACCTGTTTATGAGGTATCTATTGCTTTCGTAATCTAATACCTTATTTTGACTGTATCGCACTATGTGTCATTGTGTCATTTCAGAACTCAAGAAAATAAAGACTTTACTTTTAGTTCAAATCGAATTTCAATCCAAATGGAGAAATTTCAAGGATATTTAGAGTTCGATGGGGCTCGGCAACGGAGTTTTCTATATCCACTTTTTTTTCGGGAGTATATTTATGTACTTTCTTATGATCACGGTTTAAATAGATTAAATAGAAATCGCTCTATTTTCTTGGAAAATGCGGATTATGACAAAAAATATAGTTCACTAATTGTGAAACGCTTAATTTTGCGAATGTACGAACAGAATCGTTTGATTATTCCCACTAAGGATTTGAACAAAAATCTGGGGCATACCAATCTTTTCTATTATCAAATGATATCTGTTTTATTTGCAGTGATTGTAGAAATTCCATTTTCCCTAAGGTTGGGATCCTCTTTCGAAGGAAAAAATTGTAAAAAATCTTACAATTTACAATCAATTCATTCAATATTTCCCTTTTTAGAAGACAAATTCTCACATTTTAATTATGTATTAGATGTACTAATACCTTACCCCATCCATCTAGAAATCTTGGTTCAAACCCTACGTTACCGGGTAAAAGATGCCTCTTCTTTGCATTTGTTTCGGTTCTGTCTATACGAGTATTGCAATTGGAAGAATTTTGATAGTAAAAAAAAATCAATTTTGAATCCAAGATTTTTATTGTTCTTATATAATTCTCATGTATGTGAATACGAATCCATCTTTTTTTTTCTACGCAAGCAGTCTTCTCATTTACGATCGACATCTTATGAAGTCTTTTTTGAGCGAATTTTATTCTATGGAAAAATACAACATTTTTTAAAAGTCTTTGTTAATAATTTCCCGGCGATCTTAGGGTTGCTCAAGGATCCTTTCCTACATTATGTTAGATACCATGGAAAATACATTCTGGCAACAAAGGATACGCCGCTTCTGATGAATAAATGGAAATATTATTTTGTTAATTTATGGCAATGTTATTTTTCCGTATGGTTTCAATCGCAAAAGGTTAATATAAATCAATT